ACCAAATCTATCGATAATATCAGAATCTGATGAATCCGCCCAAGCAGGCTTACTAATGGGATGTCCTGAAAAGTTACAAAATTTCGCTTTAGCCAATGATCCAATCAAAGGAATAATTGGAACTATAGTATCAAACTTTTTAATAACAATATCTATAATAAATGACTTTTCTAACATTTGACTCCTTACTGCTGAAGGAGTTGGTCGTACACTTGAAAGATAACCCAGAAAATCGATAAAATGATTGGATAATTGGTTTATATGAATCCTATCCGGTTGAGACCAAAAGTAAAAATGACATTCCCATAAATTTACAAGGTAATATTTCCATTTCTTCATCAGAAGAGGGGTTCCTTTTGAAGACAAAATGGATTTTCCTTGAAATCTGAAATACTGTATGAAAGGATCCTTGAACAACCATAGGATAGTATGAAAATCATTACGAAAATCCACGAAAAAATGTTCTATTTTTCTATAAAAATGTGTTCGATCAAGAAAAGCTCTAGACGACGTTGATCGTAAATGATAAGATTGTTTACGGAGAAAAACAAATATGGATTCCGATTCATATACATGAAAATTATATAGGAACAGGAAAAATCTTTGATTCTCTTTTGAAAAAAAGAGAATCATTTTCGTTTTTTGAGTAATAAGACTATTCCAATTATGATACTTGTAGAGAAAGAATCTCAATAAGTGCAAAAAGGGAGCATCTTGTATCCAAGAGCGAAGGGTTTGAACCAATAGTTCCAGATGGATAGGGTAGGGTATTAGTATATCTAATACATGATTTAAATGTAATAATTTATCCTCTAAAAAGGGAAATATGGAATGAATTGATCGTAAAGTAGTCATAGATTTGTCTATTTCTTTACTTTCTGGGGAAGATACTAATCGCAGTGAGAATGGAAGTTCCACAATGACTGCAACCCCCTCTGATATCATTTGAGAATCCAAATTTTTATTATGCCCGAAAAAAAAATTTGGATTAGAATCATTCGTAAAAATAATCAAATGCTTCTGTTGATACATTCGAGTAATTAAACGTTTAACAATTATTAAACTATATTTTTTGTCATAACCTAAATTTTCCATAGGCTCATAAAGAATCGATTTATTTAACCCATGATCATGAGCAAGTGCATAAATGTATTCCTGAAAGAGAAGTGGGTATAGGAAGTCCCGTTCTCGCGATCTATCTATCTTTAAATAGCCTTGTAATTCCTCCATTTGAAATTCGATTTGAACCAAAACCGGGGATTTCTTGGGTCATCAAATGATACGATACATAGGTACGATACAGTCAAAACAAGGTATCAAGGTATCATAGTAAGAAAAGATACCTTGGAAATGATTAATCCATGGATTCTCTCTTTTTCCATCCGATTGGTTCTTGTTCGTTATAAGATACCGAAGATGTTTAGAAATCCTTTATTTTTGCAACCCGATCGCTCTTTTGACTTTAGAATTATATTTCTCAATATACTGTTTCTTTTACACATTCGTCTCCGCACAGGGATATAATTAATAGAATAGTTAGGATTCAAAAAAAAAGTGAAGAATCCACTTATTAAAGTGATTTCATAACCTTTGCCCGCCCCAGGGACTAATATATTTCTAACGTATAATTAGATCGGGTAATTGGTAATTATTCGAATTAAGAACCGAAGCTCGTTGCTCTTTTTGTTTCCCTATAATTGGAGCTTTTTGGCTCTATCCATTTATTCACTCGATCCAACCATAATTGATTTTTTGTACCGCTCTAAGAATTAAAACTCTAACAAACTAAACAAATATTTTGTACCGATCCCGTAAGGGTTAAGTACTCTATCTTAAAGTTATTTATTTATGATATGAGTTATTCATTTATACGACATGCTGTTTTTTCCATTCGTTCCCTCTCAGGATCAGTCGGGGTCTTACAAACTCTACCAACGGTATGGACGAATCCGTTCCTTCATCCAAATGTGTAAAAGATTTTAGCCGCACTTAAAAGCCGAGTACTCTACCGTTGAGTTAGCAACCCAAAAATAGAATTATGGTGTGTAGATACGATCGAAAAAAAAAAGAGAGATTGGATTGCACAACCCCATCAAAAACATTTTTTTATAGTAAATTATGAACATAAAAATGAACAGCTATAATGCTGAAAAATTCCCGGATAAGATAAATGAAATATATCCCAGAGAATTTAAGGAACCTATCGTTTACATGAAGTAAAGTAAAAAAAAAACTTATAGGGCGTGGATAAATAGATCTATTTATCCACGATCAATTATATTTTTTCAATACACTATTGTCAATATGAACGTTGAGAAAAAAAATAATTGATTTATTATAAAATAATAAGAACTTGTGTTGGATTGGCATTTCATAGATACCCTACCTAGAGAATAAAAAAAGTGTAGATGTCGAAAAGAAAAAAATAATCAAGAAGAAAACCTCGGGTTTATTCAATATCCATAAAGATACCATAAGAAAGCTCGGCCCCTTTTTTAGTGGAGTCTCGCCAAAAACTACCCGATTGGGGGATAATACCATACATAATTTTATGGATAGAACAAAAGATGGGGAAACGGGAAGGGTAATAGTGAAGAAAAAATTACACAAAACTAGACTAGCTCTTTTTTATTTTCTCGTTTTTATATGTATTGTATGAATTACATTTTATTTCGCGTAATTAACGCGAAGTTCCTTAAATATCTCCGCCTTCTTTAAAATATCATGAACAGTTTCCGTAGGTTGAGCGCCTTTTTCAAGGAAATATAAAATGGCGGGAACATTTGAAGAAGCTTGATTTTTTATTGGATCATAAAAACCCACTTTACGAAGATCTCTTCCTTCTCTTCGGGATCGAACATCAATTGCAACGATTCGATAAATGGCTCATTGGGATAGATATAGATGAACAATTCCCCCCTTAGAAACGTATAGGAGGCTTTCTCCTCGTACGGCTCGAGAAAGAATGATTCTAATGTCATAGTATATAGAGTGGCAAATAGATCCATAAAATAATCAATTAAATTAAACCGAAACTATGATTTTTTTCGTTTTTTTTTGGTCGAAAACCCGAAAAACCATTCGTACTTATAACTCAAGTTAGATAATTCTCAAAGAGTTCAAAGGAAAATCCCGAGTCCTCGGCATTTCATTTATTGAGCTGTCTCTAACCCACTTTTTTGTCTCGTTTTTTATCCATTGTTTGGATTCCTTTTTTTATTTTGTTCAAAGTGTTGAGACAAAAAAAATGGGTGTTTTCTTGTTCCAGGATCGTTTATCTTCGTTTTGAATCATTGGGTTTAGACATTACTTCGGTGATCTTTAATCGTTTCAAAATGGCAGCAACATACCTTTTGTTATTTATTGACTATCGAAGAATCGTATAAACGCTTGATTCCCGTGTGATACACTTTATGATCGAAATAGTTTTTCCAATTCCAACAAAAATTTTAAATCCAAAAGGATATTTTATTCGAATTGAATCTTTTGAATTTCTATATCGAAGATATGCTTACGAAGTTGTTCTAACTTATTGATTGACATTAACCATAGATCCTTACCTCTGAGAAATTAATTAATCTTTTCCGCTCGAGCTCCATCGTGTATTATTTACTTTTACTTTAACTAACAACCCCATTTAGTTGGGTTGTGGGTTGGTTAAAGTAAATAATTAGAACCGAACAAACTATGTCGAGCTAAGAGCACCTCATAATTTATATATTAAAAAATGGTGGATGTAAGAATCCACAACCGATCATTCCTTCAAGTCGCACGTTGCTTTCTACCACATCGTTTTAAACGAAGTTTTACCATAACATTCCTCAAGTTTGTTTGGAACCGGTATGGAATTGATTCAATATGGAATCATGAATAATCATTTAATTTACTCAATGGATACATAATCATAATATAATCATAATATAATAATCCGTACTTTTTTTTCTATTTCTATACTGTATATATAATATAGATTTCTTTTTTCTTCCAGAAGTAATTCTTATCAACCAGCACTCTTATTATGATGTGAACCCTTAGGAGTAATTCATCGAATCGCTTAGATATAAAAAAAGATCTCTTTCATATGATTCCACTATGGATATCTACATACATCTAGATGGTATTTAACTATAACTTTCTGTAATATAGATTGTATATTCCTATTGCTAATTCTAGTTGCTGTAGTACATAGTACTCAAAATATTTGAAAAAGCGGATCCAAGGCATGAAAATATCCTCTCGATCCATTTATTTATGATACATGAAGGATAGAAATACAGATCAAGCTCCCTTACTTTAGCGATTTACTTCGAACAAACAAAGGGGAGGGAAAAATTCTACGAACCCTTGTTGTTTTATTTTAGGTTAGGTTCAAGTTTGACGGGAATAATATTCTACGACTAGCAACTCATTTATTTCCAAACCGACCCACTTACTATCTATTATTTGATTGACTGATCCTTTATATTGGGATGGGTGAAGAGTTAAATGTTTTGGTAATTTGTCACGGGGAGATGAATCAAGATAATTTTGAATCAGAGCTCTGGATTTTTGTTCATCCCTTGTAGTAATAATATCTCGGGGTTTGCATCGATAACTTGGTATATCTACTATATGACCATTAACTAAAATATGCCTATGGTTAACTAATTGTCGGGCTCCAGGAATGGTCGAAGCCATACCTAATCGAAAAAGGATGTTATCCAAACGCATTTCAAGTAATTGTAGTAAAACCTGACCGGTTGACCCTTTGGCTTTTCCAGCGATATGAACGTATTTAAGTAATTGTCTTTCCGTTAGACCATAATGAAAACGCAATTTTTGTTTTTCTTCTAAACGAATACGATATTGAGATTTTTTCCCGGAGCGTGATTGGTTTCTAGGATCACTCCCGGGTGTGGTTCTTTTACTAGTACATCTGATAATTTTAAATTGGCTAGTTAGTCCCGGTAAAACACCCAGACGGCGTATTTTTTTGAAACGAGGCCCTCGGTAACGAGACA